AGGTCTATGGGGTTGCGTATTGCAGGTTAACCCTACCCCACTAGTACCTATAGTCGGCATAGAGGAAGAAGCACTACGCCTAGGAATCAACAACATGAAAACTTTGTTAGAAATTATCTCCTTTTTTCTTTTTGGGGATCGGAACTAAGAAGAATGGTTGGGACAACAAACATCCATCTCGTTCGTACTTTGGATACCCGTATAACCATCGAAGACTGTTGAAGTGACTAATTCCTAGAGATTAAGAAAGATTGAGGACAAAGAAATTGTTGGAGTTAACTTAATATTTTTATCTAGTATCAGCATGCTTGATGTTAAGAAAAGATCTTTTGCAGAAAGGTTGGCTAGAGATTTCTTGTAAAAACACTAGCCCCGCTCAGTTCATAATGAGAATATTTTACTCCTTATTTTATTCTATGTATTATTTTCATTATGCACATAAGGGAGGAGCCGTATGAGATGAAAATCTCACGTACGGTTCTGGAACGGAGATTCTTTGAATTGAATGACGACCGTAACGAATGTCTGCTCAATCCGAAGGAAATTATGCAGAAGCTTTACAGAATTATTACGAAGCTATGCGGTTAGAAATTGATCCCTATGATCGAAGTTATATACTCTATAATATAGGTCTTATTCACACAAGTAACGGAGAACACACAAAAGCTTTGGAATATTATTTTCGGGCACTAGAACGAAACCCTTTCTTACCACAAGCTTTAAATAATATGGCCGTGATCTGTCATTACGTGCGACTATCTCCACTATAGAAAGAAAAAAAAAAAAAAAAGACCAAAATTTACTAGAAATTCACTAGAAATAGGCTTTCTACATATGCATCGTCCAAAACAACGATTTTTATCAGCTGTAGCAAATAAAGTAACTTCATAGAAGTCAAAATATGAAAAAAAAAATATGCCTAGATACTTGCTTCTATGGATAACAGATCTAATTAAGCATCGTAAAGATCAATTAGCGCAATTTTTGACCGATACAATAATAACTGCTTACTTATCTCATAATATGAGATATGAGACATAAGTTAGGAATCAACTTATGTAACAGAGTCGATCCCCTAAAGTATTGAGCAGCGGTGTAGTATCAGATCCCAAAGATAGTAAGTCTTTCTTATGAGGGAAGGTCTTTTTCAAAGATTCTATATATAGATAAAACCGAGATAGTTACCTTTCAGAAAATTATAACGATAGTAGAATGCCTACACTTTATTCTTCTGAAGGTGGGAGAAAAGATAAAACGGATTGTTTTTATTAATCAAAATGAAAGTTTGAAACTCATCGAATTAACCTTTTTTGGTTAACTCGAGAAAAAAATGGGACACCAAAAGAATTGACTGCTGAGCCGTATGAGGTAGGAAACTCTCAAGTACGGTTCTAATGGAAGGAATTTGCTCGCCTATTCTGACCGAGGAGAACAGGCCATTCGGCAGGGAGATTCTGAAATTGCGGAGGCTTGGTTCAATCGAGCCGCGGAGTATTGGAAACAAGCCATAGCGCTTACTCCCGGAAATTATATTGAAGCGCAGAATTGGTTGAAGATCACAAGGCGTTTCGAATAAGATAAAGATAAGAGCGCTCTCTTTCTCTTTCTATTTATTATTTATTAGTATTTATTACTTAATATTTAGGTAATATTTAGGGTTAGTTTTTTTTAGCATTTGCTATAGTTTTCTATTTCGTGCTTATATATTCTATATAAATTTTATATATATAATATATTATATAAAATATATAGAAATAGATATAAATAATATCTTATATAAAATAGATATAAATATATAAAATAGATATAAATAGAAAATAATATATTAAATAAAAATTAAATAAAATAGAAATATATGAAAATAGAATATATTAAAATAGAAAAATATATAAAATATTAAATATATTAGAAAATATATTCTAGAATATATATTTTCTAATATATAAAAAATAAAATTAATTGTTTATTATCCCTATCAGTCAAATAAAACAGATTGGGTCTCTGGGAAGAACCAATCAACGAATTTCATGAATTTCATTATACCCCTTCTAAGATCGTCCTTTTTCGTCTGGTATTTCATAGGAATAAAGGCTACACAGATATAAACAGTAGAGAATTTTCTATTTTTGTTATTAAATATTAAAACAAATAAAAAAAAAAAGATACCTTTGAATTCCTAAAATAGAGAATAGATCCTGATTTTGAATAGAGTAATAGTAATATGTCTTATGTAAAGTAAAACATAAGCAAAATATAAAATAAAGCAGTCTCAGCTAGAAACTTTTTTTTAAAATTTAATATTTAATATAAGAATATACTAGGTTGCACAAAAAATTGTTTTTCCATTAATTCAAAACCCGGGACATAAAGGTCCATTGAGCGCCTTGAGTCTATGTCATAATAGATCCGAACACTTGCCCTGGATCGACTTCCAGATCATAATTGCTCTAGTGAAGAACTAAAGAAACTAGATAAACGCGAGATAGAAGAGAAAGAAACT